TCAAAAGGTTTTTTTCCTTCTTTAACTAACTACAAAGGTGATGGGTTTTTCACTCTATTTTCTATATAATCTCGAAAGAAAAAAACCTAAAACCTCGAAAGGAAACGATAATAGAAATTGCTAATTACAAGTTTTAAAAATCTAGTTATCGTTTAAAATCTAGTTAAAATAAATAAATATTTTTTTGACTCATCTGATTCTCCGTGTAGGATACCTTTTTTCTTTTTAGTCTCATTCGATAGATTAAATGAAGAAAACTGCTCTACTATTGAATCTAATGAGTTCAAATTTAAGTAAATTCCATTTTAATAAAGTAGAAAGGGGCCCATTCTAGGTTCTAAGGTCACTTTCAAAAAAAGAATCAAACAACTTATTTTCAAATTTTTACATATTCATTCAAAAAAAGTTATGTGTTTTGACTGACGTTAGATAATAGAGTTTTTTTTTATGTATTATTTTGTTTATGATTAATTTCTTAAAGAGTTTTTCAATTAATAAGTTACGTGAATTCTGAATCCTGCGATAGTGCAGACGGCAAATACGATGAATTGAGTTCTTTTTATCTTTCTCTATTTTTGTTCATACCACCTATAATGATTGATAATTCACAAATTTTCAATTGAATTTTTTTCATTCTTGGACCTAGTTATCTTTCTCTATTTCTTAAAAAAAAATTCAATTGAAACTTAGGGAAGTACTTTAGAAACATATGTATAAAAAAACATATTTTATTGAGTCCCTTCATGCCTACTATAACTAGTTATTTCGGTTTTCTACTAGCAGCTTTAACTATAACCTCAGTTCTATTTATTGGTCTAAGCAAAATACGACTTATTTGAAATTAATTGAATGCAGACTTTTTTATAAAAAAGGATTTCGGTGGTATTTCATATGTTCGATAGTTCCTTACCGTGTTAATTACCCAATTTTGGTCATTGAGATTCATCGGCAATACAGATTAAGAGCTAGGAATAGATAGTACCTCTCTTTTCTCCCTTTCAAAAATGAAAACAAAAGAAAATTGAAATGATTGAAGTTTTTTTATTTGGAATCGTCTTAGGTCTAATTCCTATTACTTTGGCTGGATTATTCGTAACTGCTTATTTACAATACAGACGTGGTGATCAGTTGGACTTTTGATTAATTAACATCTCGTTTTTTTACTGACCTCCTTCTTGCTTTCATATGCGGGAGGTCTAATTCAGATTGCTGCTCAATAATTTGCGAACAGTGGAATTTTGACACAATCTAATAAACAAGAGTGAAATCACGCTCTGTAGGATTTGAACCTACGACATTGGGTTTTGGAGACCCACGTTCTACCGAACTGAACTAAGAGCGTTTTTCTTGTTTTTTTCTAAAAAACGAAAAGGTTAGAAAGAGGACATTCTTTAACCCGAATCTATTTTGTACGTATATACTATATCATAGTATATCATAAATTTCAGAATTATATGTATGTCAATTTTATTAAAAAAAATGGATCAAAATAGATACCTCGTTACTGCCCAGAAGAGCAGTAATAGGTAGGGATGACAGGATTTGAACCCGTGACATTTTGTACCCAAAACAAACGCGCTACCAAGCTGCGCTACATCCCTTTCAATTGGTTTACAGTGTCATTGTAGAGAATTCCTGTCTTGTTTTCCACATCCTTCTTCTTTTTATTGGTATATCAAATTGATTTCTTCTTTTTTTCTCATATCAGATAACAAAGATATAATTAAAAAATTGACTTTTTTTTTACGAGAATTCTCTCAATTTCCATTTTACATAAAAAGTCGTTTCCATTTGAAAATGGAATCTATAAGATCGTTCTAGTAGACAATATTTCAATTCTAATTTTGAAGGTGGGGGGGGGGGCGGAAGTTACATATACAAATAAAAGAACTTCTTAACTACATGTACATCGGTAGTTATATATATTACTATATATAATGTAATACAATAAAGAAGAAAGAAGGAGGATTTCAAATGCGAGATCTAAAAACATATCTTTCCGTAGCACCAGTACTAAGTACTCTATGGTTCGGTTCGTTAGCAGGTTTATTAATAGAGATTAATCGTTTATTTCCAGATGCATTAACATTTCCCTTTTTTTCATTCTAGTTATTAACATCAGAAAGGGGTGAACAGTTTAGAGATACAATCAACGATCGGGGACTAATGCCCCCCCACTTTTTCTAAAAAAATAATTAGAAAAAGTGGGGGGGCGAAAGGTCATAAAAAGGAGGGTTCAGGATCCAATTAAATTCGTAATAGAACGCAAAAAAGTGTTGCTAGGGAAAGAGTATCCTATGAGATACTTAAAAAAAATACTGTACAAAGATTTTAAATATCGTTTTCACAAAATCATTGTATTGCTTATTATTTTATTTTTTTTTTATTTAATTACTAATTAATATTCAATGCAACGAAATATTTCAGAATTTTTTTTTAGTTAACAGCTTCTATTTTTTTGGTTCTGGTTCTTTCTGGATCCGAAAATTAAAATAGAAGATTGAGGTGAATCATAAATCCAAAGGAGGTTTCATGGCCAAGGGTAAAGATGTTCGAGTAACAATTATTTTGGAATGTACCAGTTGTGTTCAAAATGATATTAAGAAAGAATCCGCGGGAATTTCCAGATATATTACTCAAAAGAATCGGCATAACACCCCTAGTCGATTGGAATTGAGAAAATTCTGTCCCTACTGTTATAAACATACAATTCACGGGGAAATCAAGAAATAAATCAAATTGAGTGCTTGTATGTGTTCTTTTATTTTAAGAACAGGAATAATGCTAGTATCTATATATTATTACATATATATAAATATAAACAAATAAATCAATAGAACGAAATCTAATCCTATATTCTTAATTCTATATAGAAACTCGATCCTATATAGAAATAGAAATCGTTTTTATTTTGATCCGATCAAAATAGGATTTTAGAGATAAGGAATACAAAAATTATGAATAAATCTAAGCGACTTTTTACTAAATCCAAGCGATCTTTTCGTAGGCGTTTGCCCCCGATCCAATCGGGGGATCGAATTGATTATAGAAACATGAGTTTAATTAGTCGATTTATTAGTGAACAAGGAAAAATATTATCTAGACGAGTAAATAGAGTTACTTTAAAACAACAACGATTAATCACTATTGGTATAAAACAAGCTCGTATTTTATCTTTGTTACCTTTTCTTAATAATCAGAAACAATTTGAAAGAAGTGAGTCGACCCCTAGAACTACTAGCCTTAGAACCAGAAAAAAATAGACTTATTCTTCAATTGAATAACAATTCCAATTTCAAGGAATTAAAAAAGAGATTAATATTTTGTTCGAAAAATCCAATTAAGAATCCAAATTTGATTGTTACGTCTGTGTCTGTCATAAAAAAAAAAGAATCGTCGAAAAGAAAAAGAATAACTCGTTTTTAGCGACTATATACTCTCGTTTTGTTTTGACGACTTTTTTTTATAATACTAATTTCTACTCTACCTTCCCCGAGCTCATTCTCCTTAAGAACTCTATTTCAAATAGTTTCGTGGATTTCTTACAATCCCCTTATTTTTTTATGTCATTCGAAATTGTATAAAGACAACTCCTATTTAATAGAGCTATTTGTGCAAGTATTTTCCGATTAAGAAGTAATTGCTTCTTGTACAGATTGTGTATGAATTGGTTATAACTATGGAATACCCCCATTTCGTGAATTACGGCATTTATTCGAGTGATCCATAAACGGCGAAAATCTCTTTTTCTTTTACCCCTATCCCGATGAGCCGAAACTAAAGCTCTTATTCTCTGTTGAGTCATAGTTCGTGTAAGTCGTGAATGAGCCCCTCGAAAGCTTGATGCAAATAAACGCAGTTTTGTTCTACGCCTCCGAGCTATATATCCGCGTTTAATTCTAGTCATTGAATAAATCAAACTTTGATGAATAACTAATTCTTTTTTTAGTTATTCTTTTCCCCTTTACTAGTCTATTAATAACCAAACGAATTATTCCAATGTATAAAAAAAAATTCCAATGGCTTTTGCTACTCTAACCTTCCCCACCACTATTTTTTGCTAGGTTTTTTCCTTTGCGTTGAAAGGATAAATTGCCTTGATACTTGATATTAAAAAAGAGAATAACTAAAAAAAGTAGTAAATAGAATTGGATAAATAGTGGGTTCCATCGTTTCTATGGTTACTTCTAAAACGGTGAGGTCCTCTCTATACACCGGAGCTCCTTCTTTTAATTAAGCAATACTATTGGTAACTTGTACAATTCACATTCTTTGGCTCTACCCCATGAATATTCCAGTAATTAGGTCTTTCACAATGAGATCCACTTTATACAGTAACGGTATTTCATTTTGAAAATTGATTTGGTCATTTACCCTGTTAGTCCGTTCTTTTCTTTCAAGAGTGAAATCTTATTTCTAAAAAATGGAATTTCCCCCGCTTAATGGATAATCAGTTGTTATCATTGGGGGTTTTCTAAAAAAGGGAGTTGATTGGATTTGCACCAATGTAAACCATAAGTTTCAGACACAATAGAATATATGAACGATCTATATTTTTTAAATAATGAATCGAGTTCCTCCATTCTATTTTATTCACAGGTACTGATCCTTTATATTTCAAAAAGAATTTACTTTTTGTGTCTCAGTCTATGATCTAAACGAGTCGCACATACACCCGAGTACATGTTCCTCGTCGCTGAGGGCATCCCCGAAGCGCTGGGGATTTCGTGACATTTCGGATTGGCTGTCTTGTATTTCTAATAAGTTGTTTAATGGTTGGCATACGGAATCATATAAATAATGAGCTGGTTTAGATTAGTTCTAACCGGCTAATTCTGAATTACTTCTCTTCAAGATTCTCTTCAATATTTTTTTTATATTGAAGAGAATATGAAACTAAACCTTTAATCTAAAAAGATAGAAAAAGAAAACTTGTGGATTTGCATGAAATCACTCCTTTTTTTTATTGAACCGCTACAAGATCAACAATTCCATGAGCTTGGGCTTCTGTTGCTGACATAAAAACATCCCTTTCCATGTCTTCGGATACAACCCATATAGGTTTGCCCGTTCTTTGTACATAAACCCTTGTGATGGTTTCGCGAAGTTTTAGTAGTTCTTCCGCTTCCAAGATAAATTCTCCCGTTTGTGCCTCATAAAATGAACTAGCGGGTTGATGGATCATTACCCTGATGATATAATAGAAAAGGTTCTTCTATTTCGCAGAATGAGGCGGGATAACCAAAACCAAAAAAACAGAGAAAATTGAATAACCGTACAGGCTTTTTTTGTGCATTGCATACGGCTCCACAATGGAATTGACTTTTTTGACCTTTCCTTTTCGCGAAAGAAAACAAAATATAGGTTGTATTATACGCAGATCCAGAAATCATCCAATTACCATCCTTCTTTTTTTGTAGGAGTTAAAAAAATACTATGATGGTTCCGTTGCTTTATATATCATTTTTTGGATTCGTCTATGATTCAGCAATCCCAAAGTGTCTTTTTTTTTATATAAATTTTGTAAATAAGCTTCCGGTGTGAAAACAAAGTTTGTGACGCTGAAATGTGCCCGAATAGGTAAGATATCATTTGAAATACCCCTTCCTTATCTCATACTACTCTTTCAATATATAATCTAATTTTTTTTAATCTAAAAAATTTCATATCGAATTCGAAGTGCCATGCTATTATTACTTAACTAATTCATATTTCCGATGGCGAAGGCATAGTATTTTTTCTCGAAAATAAAAAAACTCATTGGCGCCAAGCGTGAGGGAATGCTATACGTTTGGTAATTGCTCCTCCGACCAGGATAAAGGATGCTATTGAAGCGGCCAATCCCATGCATATTGTCTGTACATCGGGTCGCACAAATTGCATCGTATCATAAATAGCCATTCCAGATATTACCCATCCACCAGGAGAGTTTATAAACAAATAAAGATCTTTGGTATCCTTTTCTATACTGAGATATATCATAAGACTAATAAGTTGATTCGAGATTTCGGTATCAACCTCTTGGCCTAAAAAAAATAATCTTTCTCGATAAAGTCGGTTGATTAGGATAAAATTTTATTCCTTAGGAGCCGTACAGGCACCTTTTGATGCATACGGTTCAACAAAAATTGTGAAAAAATCAATGTGTCGATTCCAACCTCCCCTTTTTTCTTTTTCATAGAAGGTTTTTCTTTCTAACTTAAAACGGATGGGCTTGCTCCCAAAAGTAAAAGACAAATTACGTTTTGGCGCCTTTTATTAGATATTAAAATCCTATAATAAAACGATTGATTAAGCCTGTCAGACTCACTTGATTCATTGATATTTTTTTTTTCATCGAGATTCAGTTGAAATGGCGATGGTTTTTTCTTGTTCCTGAACGGGCTTCGTCCTTTTTTAATTCCATTTTTTAGGTTTATGCTCTACCCCGAGTAAAAGGAAAAATTTGCCCGATTTTGATTTGCACATATAGGACAAATGAACCAAATACCGCGTCTTTTTTTACTACTCCTTTTTTTTTTCAATTCATTTCTTTCACATGTCTTCTGTCAAATAGTCAACAAATTTTGAATTATATTATTTGATTTGAGCAACAGTTTTAGATCATCCTGTTTCAAATTGTTTTATAGAATTTTTTATCATAATTTTGCATATCATATTAAGTAGTAATTATAAAAATATTATATATTAATTATCAATTGGGTTTTTGCTAAACGGAGCCTGGATACTTCATTTTATTAGTCCGATCACGTAAACCATAAAAAAATTTTGATAATCTAATATCAATCTAAATACTCCCTGCATTTAATTCCACTTTATTTTTTGCGCTTCACATTACAAATTTTTGATAATTCAATCAATCTTTTTGAGCGAAACAGAGGATATCTCGATCGAGGGAGAAAATGGGGAAATCCCATATAGCCCAATATATCTGACAAGTCGCACTATATGTCAACCCAAGATGTATCTCCTTCTCCAGGACTTCGAAAAGGTACTTTTGGAACGCCAATAGGCATGAAATGAAAAAAAAGAGAATGAAGTTCTCTATTTCACTTTGATGTGGAAACGTAAGATTGGGGTTTCGGTTTTTAATACTATTATCCTTTTTTCCTACTTTATTAATAATATTTAAATTAATGATATTTAATACATAAGTTGAATAAGCTAAAATACAATATAAAATAAAAGTAAAGTAATAGAGAATTAATAAAAATAAAGGAAATTTTTTACGAACCGGCTTCTGAATGATCAACAACAATAGCTATCTTGGTTCATATAAAATAGGATTCACCCCCATTGCGTGTTGGTACTTATCGGATATAGAATAGATCCGCTTCCCTTTTTTCCTATGAATCGAATTGTTCCATTATTACTAACAGAATAGAACAAATATTAATCCTTTCTCCGAAATAATTACCTAAAAAGGGGGGGTACGTAGCATAGTTTTTTCCAATGCAATAAAGTTACATAGTGTCTATTTTTCGTTGATAAAGGGGTATTTCCATGGGTTTGCCTTGGTATCGTGTTCATACTGTTGTATTGAATGATCCCGGTCGTTTACTTTCTGTTCATATAATGCATACTGCTCTGGTTGCTGGTTGGGCCGGTTCGATGGCTCTATATGAATTAGCAGTTTTTGATCCCTCCGACCCCGTTCTTGATCCAATGTGGAGACAAGGTATGTTCGTTATACCTTTCATGACTCGTTTAGGAATAACCAATTCGTGGGGCGGTTGGAATATTACAGGAGGGACTATAACGAATCCGGGTCTTTGGAGTTACGAAGGGGTAGCCGGAGCACATATCGTATTTTCTGGCTTGTGCTTCTTAGCAGCTATTTGGCATTGGGTATATTGGGATCTAGAAATTTTTTGTGATGAACGTACAGGAAAACCTTCTTTGGATTTGCCCAAGATTTTTGGAATTCATTTATTTCTTTCAGGAGTGGCTTGCTTTGGTTTTGGCGCATTTCATGTAACAGGATTATATGGTCCTGGAATATGGGTATCCGACCCTTATGGACTAACCGGAAAGGTCCAACCCGTAAACCCGGCGTGGGGCGTGGAGGGTTTTGACCCTTTTGTTCCGGGAGGAATAGCCTCTCATCATATTGCAGCAGGGACGTTGGGTATATTAGCGGGCCTATTCCATCTTAGTGTTCGTCCGCCTCAACGTCTATATAAAGGATTACGTATGGGCAATATTGAAACCGTCCTTTCCAGTAGTATTGCTGCTGTCTTTTTTGCAGCTTTTGTTGTTGCTGGAACTATGTGGTATGGTTCTGCAACTACTCCCATCGAATTATTTGGTCCTACTCGTTATCAATGGGATCAGGGATACTTTCAACAAGAAATATATCGAAGAGTTAGTGCTGGACTGGCTGAAAATCAAAGTTTATCAGAAGCTTGGGCTAAAATTCCTGAAAAATTAGCTTTTTATGATTATATTGGTAATAATCCAGCAAAAGGGGGGCTATTCCGAGCGGGTTCAATGGACAATGGGGATGGAATAGCTGTTGGATGGTTAGGACACCCTGTCTTTAGAAATAAAGAAGGGCGTGAACTTTTTGTACGCCGTATGCCTACTTTTTTTGAAACATTTCCGGTTGTTTTGGTAGACGGAGACGGAATTGTTAGAGCCGACGTCCCGTTTAGAAGGGCAGAATCAAAATATAGTGTCGAACAAGTAGGTGTAACTGTTGAGTTTTATGGTGGTGAACTCAATGGAGTGAGTTATAGTGATCCCGCAACTGTGAAAAAATATGCTAGACGGGCTCAATTGGGTGAGATTTTTGAATTAGATCGTGCGACTTTGAAATCCGATGGTGTTTTTCGTAGCAGTCCAAGAGGTTGGTTTACGTTTGGACATGCTTCGTTTGCTCTACTTTTCTTCTTTGGACACATTTGGCATGGTGCTAGAACCCTCTTCAGAGATGTTTTTGCTGGTATTGATCCAGATTTGGATGCTCAAGTGGAATTTGGGGCATTCCAAAAACTTGGAGATCCAACTACAAAAAGACAAGCAGTTTAATGCAACATTGCTTTTTTCTTCTAGTTTCTGTTTGCGAGTTTATTTAATAGATTTAATAGGTAGGGTACTGTAGGAATCTTGATTTAAATCGCTGCCGTTTCTTTGACTCTTTTTCTTTCTTTCTTTATCCAGAGGGATACTCCCAAGTAAACAAAACAGGTATGAAAGCTATAATTGTAAACCACGATCAAATTTATGGAAGCATTGGTTTATACATTTCTCTTAGTATCCACTTTAGGGATCATTTTTTTCGCTATTTTTTTTCGGGAACCACCTAAAATTTCAACTAAAAAATGAAATAATTTTTCATTATCTTCATTGACGTAATCAGCCTCCAAATATTTGGAGGCTGATTACGTCAACTAGTCCCCGTGTTCCTCGAATGGATCTCTTAGTTGTTGAGAGGGTTGCCCAAAGGCAGTATATAGAGCATACCCAGTAAAACTTACAAGTAACCCAGATATAAAGATGGCGACTAGGGTTGCTGTTTCCATTATTATAGAATTGAAAGACCACAATGGATCTATGCTAAGATCGTTTATTTACAACGGAATGGTATACAAAGTCAACAGATCGTAATGAATACAAAATAAGATTTATGGCTACACAAACTGTTGAGGATAGTTCTAGATCTGGTCCAAGAAGCACTACTGTAGGGAAGTTATTGAAACCATTGAATTCCGAATATGGTAAAGTAGCTCCTGGATGGGGAACGACCCCTTTGATGGGTGTTGCAATGGCTCTATTTGCGGTATTCCTATCTATTATTTTGGAAATTTATAATTCTTCTGTTCTACTGGATGGAATTTCAGTGAATTAGACTGAGAAGAATCTGGAAGTTCTAGCTTTTAGCTCGATACAAAAAAGTAAAGTATGTAGGTCTAACAATTTTAGCCTATTCTCCTTTGGTAGTTCGACCGCGAAATTTTTTTCTGCATTGTATATTTCCGGAATATGAGTGTGTGACTTG